AATGAAGTGCCTGATAAAAAGGATTACTATGATAGAGTAAATTATGTAATACCAAATTTACCTTCATTATATTCAATAGAATTAAACTATTACTAAAAATATCAAAAACTTCTGTGCTCTTACACCAAAATATAAAAAGGTAAGCTAAAATAAGCTCATGGGTTCATACCCCATTAATAGGACTTTATCCTCCTTTTTATTGCTATTAAACCCCTCAAAGTACTTATTCCTTTCAACCCTTATTTTTGGAACCTTAATTTCTATTTCAGCCAACTCCTGATTTGGTATTTGAATAGGATTAGAAATTAATCTTCTATCCTTTATCCCCCTTATATCCAATTCTCAGAATAAATTAAGTTCTGAGGCTTCACTAAAATACTTTCTTATCCAAGCCTTAGCTTCATCTATTCTTCTTTTTGCAACTATTCTTCTTCATCTTAATAACTCAATTATTTATATAAACCATATTATCTTGACATTAATTTCCCTTTCCCTGTTATTAAAAATAGGAGCAGCCCCCCTCCATTTTTGATTTCCAGGAACCATAGAAGGTTTAAACTGAATAAACTGTTTCATTTTAATAACCTGACAAAAAATTGCCCCTCTAATTCTATTATCATATATTTTTCCATTTTCTTCTTACATAATACCTTTTACAATTAGATGTATTATCATTGGATCCTTTGGTGGATTAAATCAAACCTCCCTACGAAAATTATTGGCATACTCCTCAATTAATCATCTTGGTTGAATACTTGCAGCTCTTATAACAGGAGAAAATATATGAATAATTTATTTTTTAATCTACAGTTTCTTAAGTTTAGCAATCATTTATATATTTCATACCTTTCAAATCTTTCATATTAATCAAACCTTCTTAATACTATCCAATAACCCTCTACTCAAATTCATCCTTTTTTCTTTACTTCTTTCATTAGGTGGTCTTCCTCCTTTTATAGGATTTTTACCAAAATGATTAGTAATCCAAATAATAATTCATAATCATCTCCTCTTTCTAACAACTTTAATAGTAATCACAACTTTAATAACTTTATTCTATTATCTACGATTATCATTTACCTCATTTCTACTTTCCTATTCAGAAATTAAATGAAATAAATCTTCCCATATAAATTACACAACTTCCATTCCTCTAATATTTATATCCTTTATTTCCATTAGTGGGTTAATAATTTGTATAATAATCTTCATTTAACATAAGATTTTAAGTTAATTAAACTAATAACCTTCAAAGTTATCAATAAATATGATTTAAGTCTTAGTAAAATTTTACTCCTCTAAACTTGCAATTTAATATCATCTTACATGACTATAAGACCTGATAAGAAAGAAAATTCTTCTTAATAAATTTACAATTTACCACTTTTACCTCAGCCATCTTATCAAAAATCCTTTTTTATAAATATTGTACTGGTGGATCATAATAATTTAATCCTATAAAAAATTCTTTAACCCTTTTAATCTTTTTTTTTTTTTTTTTATCTTTATTGGTATTTTCTTCTATCCCCATTTTTTTATATAGGTTTATTATTTTTTTTTATCTTTATTGGTATTTTCTTCTATCCCCATTTTTTTATATAGGTATATTAAATGCTTATATTTATATTATCTTTATATAATTAACAATAACTAAATAGATAAAGTATATTTAATTTTATTATTAAATTCCTATATTAACTTATATTAAATAAGCATTTAATAATATATATATGTATATTTAATACAAATAACGTATATGTTACCCTACAATTTTCATAAATATATGAAAGATCCTCTTTCTCTCTCTTCATCTATAAGCATACTAGGTTATAAGGGCCTGATAATATATAAGATCTTATATATATATAACTCTCGGGATTAATAGAATATTATAATTCGTATATTTATTTATATATATATATACATTTATAAATCCAGCCAACCCAAAATAACTTTTCTTATAGTTTTACCTTGTAAACATTAAAGGAAAACCATAATACTTTTCATAATTTATGCACCATAAAATAAAAATGTAATATAAATAATTAAATTTAAATTTTAAATGAAATCCCCCACTCATTTAAAATAAATTTTAATTATACTTAAATGCAACAATGATTATTTTCTACTAATCACAAAGATATCGGAACATTATATTTTATCTTTGGAGCTTGGTCTGGGATAGTAGGTACATCTTTAAGTTTATTAATTCGAGCTGAATTAGGTCAACCAGGTTACCTAATTGGTGATGATCAAATTTATAATGTTATTGTTACTGCTCATGCATTTGTAATAATTTTTTTCATAGTTATACCAATCATAATTGGAGGATTTGGAAATTGATTAGTACCTCTAATACTAGGAGCTCCAGATATAGCTTTCCCTCGAATAAATAATATAAGCTTCTGACTTCTTCCCCCATCTTTAACCCTTTTACTAGCTAGAAGACTAGTAGAAAATGGAGCAGGTACTGGTTGAACTGTTTACCCCCCTTTATCTGCAGGATTAGCTCATAGAGGAGCATCAGTGGATTTAGCAATCTTCTCTCTTCATCTTGCTGGAATTTCATCAATCTTAGGAGCTGTCAATTTTATTACAACCACTATTAATATACGTGCCCCTGGAATAGCTCTAGACCAAACCCCCCTTTTCGTTTGATCAGTTGGTATTACTGCTCTACTTCTTCTTCTTTCCCTCCCTGTTTTAGCAGGTGCTATTACTATACTCTTAACAGATCGAAATCTTAATACATCTTTCTTTGATCCGGCTGGAGGAGGAGATCCTATCCTTTACCAGCATTTATTTTGATTCTTTGGTCATCCCGAAGTTTATATTTTAATTCTCCCTGTACCATTCGGCCCTCCAATGGGCCCTCTCGCGACACCACTGGAGACGGTTTGCACGGTGGGTGGGCGTAACGGCAAACACGCCACAGGACTGTCGAGAGCGGAGCCCCCACTCCAATATACGATTCACAACAGTTCGTGTACTGACGCCCGGTGTCACTGCAGCTCGAATGTCGGAATTATCGCTGTACCTACTGGTATTAAAATCTTCAGTTGATTAGCAACTCTTCATGGAACACAACTTTCTCTTACCCCTAGCTTACTTTGAGCTTTAGGTTTTGTATTTCTTTTCACAATTGGAGGTTTAACTGGAGTTGTTTTAGCCAATTCATCAATTGATATTATTCTTCATGATACTTATTATGTTGTAGCTCATTTCCACTATGTCCTTTCTATAGGAGCTGTTTTTGCTATTATAGCCGGATTTATCCAATGATATCCCTTATTTACAGGTTTAACTCTTAATCCAAAATGACTTAAAATCCAATTTTTAACAATATTTACAGGAGTAAATCTAACTTTCTTTCCTCAACATTTTCTTGGATTAGCTGGAATACCCCGTCGTTACTCAGATTATCCAGATGTTTATACATCCTGAAATATCCTCTCAACTTTAGGTTCAACAATCTCCTTTATTGGAATTATTATATTAATTTTTATTATCTGAGAAAGTATGTTATCAAATCGAACTGCTTTATTCTCCATAGCAATAACAAGTTCACTAGAATGATATCAAAATTTACCTCCTGCTGAACATAGTTATTCAGAACTTCCAATTCTATCTAACTAATTCTAATATGGCAGATAAGTGCACTAGATTTAAGCTCTATTTATAAAGATCATTCTTTTATTAGAACAATGGCAACATGATCTAATTTAAATTTACAAAATAGAACATCTCCATTAATAGAACAACTTTCCTTTTTCCATGATCATACTTTATTAATTCTTCTTATAATTACAGTATTAGTCGCTTATATCATAATTTCTTTATTCTTCAATAAATTTACTCATCGATTCCTCCTAGAAGGTCAAACCATCGAAATTATCTGAACAATCCTACCTGCTATTACTTTAATTTTTATTGCTTTACCCTCCCTTCGATTATTATATTTACTAGATGAATCTATAGAACCTATTATTACAGTAAAAACAATTGGTCATCAATGATATTGAACTTATGAATATACTGATTTTTCTACTCCTTATGAATTTGATTCTTATATTCTCCCCTTTGATAAAAACAACAATAATCAATTCCGCCTTTTAGATGTAGATAATCGAACAATTTTACCTATACTTACTCAAATTCGTATACTTGTAACAGCCGCAGATGTTCTTCATTCATGAACTATTCCTGCTCTTGGTGTAAAAATTGATGCTACCCCTGGTCGTCTTAATCAAACGAATTTTCTTCTTAATCGACCAGGACTTTATTATGGTCAATGCTCAGAAATTTGTGGTGCCAATCATAGATTTATACCCATTGTTATTGAAAGTATTAATACTAAAACTTTCATTAAATGAATTCATAATCTAAACATATCATTAGATGGCTGAAAGTTAAGCAATGGTCTCTTAAACCATATTATAGTAATCATTACATTTACTTCTAATGGAGAAATTAGTTAAATCTATAACATTAGAATGTCAAACTAAAATTATTAAATATTAATATTTCTCTATCCCACAAATAAGACCTTTATGATGATTACCATTATTCTGCTTTTTCTCATTTATCCTTATTTTATTCTCCTCTTTCAATTATTTTATTACTATTAATCAACCTTCTAAAACAAAATCCACTTCTTTATTAATCAAATCCCAACTCTTAAACTGAAAATGATAATAAATTTATTTTCAGTTTTTGATCCTTCAACTTCCATTTTTAATTTATCAATTAACTGAATAAGAACCCTTTCTGGATTTTTTATTGTTCCAATAATATTCTGATTATTACCATCACGATATATTATAATTTGATCTTCCATACTTTCAACTTTACATCAAGAACTTAAACTCCTTCTTTACTCCTACCAAAATTTAGGTGCCACTTTAATTTTTTTATCTTTATTTACCTTTATTTTATGTAACAATTTCTTGGGTCTATTTCCTTATATCTTTACAAGATCAAGTCACCTATCCATAACTTTAACTTTAGCTCTCCCCTTATGATTAAGATTTCTAATTTATGGTTGATTAAATCATACACAACATATATTTGCTCATTTAATACCTCAAGGTACTCCTCCAGCCCTTATACCATTTATAGTATGTATTGAAACTATTAGAAATCTTATCCGACCTGGAACACTAGCAATTCGACTGGCAGCTAATATAATTGCTGGTCATCTATTACTTACATTACTTGGTAATACTGGCCCTTTTATTTCAATACCTATCACTAGAATTCTTATTATTAGTCAAATAGCTTTACTTATATTAGAATCAGCTGTAGCAATCATTCAAGCTTATGTTTTCACTATTTTAACCACACTTTATGCTAGAGAAATTTAATGATTACACACTCAAATCATCCTTATCATCTTGTTAACCCAAGTCCATGACCTTTAACAGGGGCTATTGGAGCCCTTGTTATCACTAGAGGATTAGTAAAATGATTTCATCATTTTGATTCATCTCTTCTTCTTTTAGGATTAAGTATTACCACCTTAACAATAATTCAATGATGACGAGATGTTACTCGTGAAGGTACTTATCAAGGTCTTCACACCTTATCTGTAAATTATGGATTACGATGAGGAATAATTTTATTTATTATTTCAGAAGTATTTTTCTTCATCTCCTTTTTCTGAGCTTTTTTTCATAGAAGCTTATCCCCCTCAATTGAACTTGGTATAATATGACCCCCTTTAGGGATTACACCTTTTAATCCACTTCAAATTCCCTTATTAAATACATCTATCCTCCTAGCTTCAGGCGTAACTGTAACTTGAGCTCATCACAGCTTAATAAAAAGAAATTATAGACAAACTATACAAGGACTATTTTGAACAATTATTTTAGGAGTTTACTTTACCATTCTCCAGGCCTTTGAATACATTGAAGCTCCATTTTCTATTGCAGATGCTACTTATGGATCTACATTTTTTGTAGCTACTGGATTCCACGGACTCCATGTAATTATTGGTACTAGCTTCTTACTAATTTGTTTAATCCGTCATTTAATAAATCATTTTTCTCCTATTCATCATTTCGGTTTTGAAGCAGCTGCTTGATACTGACATTTTGTTGATGTAGTCTGATTATTTTTATATATTTCAATTTATTGATGAGGTAGATATTTATTTAGTATATAAGTACATTTGACTTCCAATCAAAAAGATTGATACATCAAAATAAATAATTTATTTAATCATAATAACCTCAATTATTATTTTCATCCTTTGCTCCTTTATTATACTCTTAGCTTCTTATCTTGCTAAAAAAATAATTAATGACCGTGAAAAAACATCACCTTTCGAATGTGGATTTGATCCAAAAAGATCTGCACGTATACCTTTTTCCTTACGATTCTTCTTAATTGCTGTAATCTTCCTTATTTTTGATGTAGAAATTGCCCTTCTTCTTCCAATTACTATCATTATCCAATGATCAAATATTTTCACTTGAACCTTAGTCACAATCTTCTTTTTATTAATTCTTCTTTTAGGTCTTCTACATGAATGAAATCAAGGTGCTCTTAATTGAGCTTCTTAGGATTGTAGTTAATTATAACATTTGAATTGCACTCAAAAAGTACTATAAATTAGTCAATCTTACAAGTATGAAGCAACAATTGCATTCAGTTTCGACCTGATCTTAGATAGTATTATCCTTACTTACCTTATTTTTAGTATTAATTGAAACCAAAATAGAGGTATATTACTGTTAATAATATTATTGAAAAACTTCCAATTGAAATGTTATAATAAAAGCTGCTAACTTTATATTAAACGAGTAACTCCGTTACATTTCTATTTATATAGTTTAATAATAAAACAATACATTTTCATTGTATAAATAATATATATATATTTATAAATATTCAAGGAAATAATTCTCCTTTGTATCTTCAATACAATGCTCTTAAATATAAGCCACTTGAATATATCATCATTACTACTAAAACAACCACTCAAATAATAAATCTTAATAAATAAATTTTTAAATTATTTATCTGCCACCATTGAATTAACTGAGATAATCTTTTAAATTGTGAATAAAACATTTGCCCTCCTAATTCCTCTCTTCAACCTTGATCTAAAGATTTAATAACCTCTTGACCTAATTGTAAAGATATTTTATTTATTTTATATGTAGATAAAAAAGGTATAAACCATATTGTTCCCATAAAATTTATACATAAATTTTTATTTAATTCACCTATTTTAAATGAAATAAATATTTTAAAAACTTCATAACCAATAAAAGCTCCTAATCTTCTAATAATTAAAACCAATCCCCTCAATTTTATAGGTAAACAAATTATTGTTGGAGAAGGGAATAATACTCAACTTAATATGCATCCCCCAAAAACAGCTATTACTATCAATATTAATATTCCTCGTAGTATAATTCATCCTTCATCTCTTAAAGGATGATAAGGTTCATAATTAAAATCCCCAATTATTGAATAATATAATAAACGAAAAGAATAACATACAGTCAATCCAGTAGAAAAAAAATATAAAAAAAAACTATACATATTTAAACTAAATATTCTTGTTACCTCCAAAATTAAATCCTTAGAATAAAATCCTGCTAAAAAAGGTATACCACATAAAGCTAAATTAGCTACATTAAAACAAATTGTAGTTAAAGGTATATGTTTGCAAAATCCCCCTATAACACGAATATCCTGAAAATTACCCATATTATGAATTATAGCTCCTGCACATATAAATAATAAAGCCTTAAATAATGCATGCGTTAGCAAGTGAAAAAAAGCTAATTTAGCATAGCCTATAGCTAAAATTCTTATTATTAATCCCAATTGTCTTAAAGTTGATAACGCAATAATCCTTTTTAAATCAAACTCAAAATTCGCTCCTAATCCCGCCATAAATATTGTTAACCCAGAAATTAATAACAAAAGTTTTCTAAGCTCCGTATAACAAATTAATGAATTAAATCGAATAAGTAAATATACACCCGCTGTTACTAATGTAGAAGAATGAACTAATGCTGAAACGGGTGTAGGGGCCGCCATAGCCGCAGGAAGTCATGAAGAAAAAGGAATCTGTGCACTTTTAGTTATTGCTGCTAAAATTACTAAACTCCCAATCACATTTATTTCTCATGAAATCCTCATAAAATCTAAATAATAAATATAATTTCAACTCCCAAAATTTAATATTCATGCCACAGCTATTAATAATGCAACATCCCCCACTCGATTTGATAAAGCTGTTAATATACCCGCACTATAAGATTTTACATTTTGATAATAAATTACTAAACAATAAGAAACTAATCCCAATCCATCTCAACCTAGTAAAATTCTAATTAAATTAGGACTAATAATTAAAAATATTATAGATAAAACAAATATCAATACCAAAATAATAAATCGATCAATAACTAAATCACCCTCTATATATTCATCTCTATAATAAATAACTAATCTAGAAATGAATATAACAAATGATAAAAATAGTAATCTTATCCAATCAAATAAAAAAGTTATAATTACAACCGAAGAATTTACCCCAAAAATTTCCCACTCAATAAAAATCACTATATCCTTTATAATAAATCAAATTCCTAAAAATAATGAACTTAAACTAATTAATATCAAAAAAATAAATCTTAAAACACAAAGTGATAATGATCATAAAATAATCTGAGGTAGTATACTACTTCCCTGATACCACAAATCAAAATTTTATTTAAACTACTCAAATATATCCACAAAATTCATACATCCCCCCGTAATACCAATAAATTTAAAGGCAATCAATGAAGTATTAACAATAAATATTCCCGAATATATCCACTTGAACAGGAATATAATCCTGAAAATATTATTCCATGTTGTCTATAAGAATATAAATATAAACTATATGCAGCACTAAAAAAAGATAATATTATTAATCTAATTATTCTTAATCATGACCACCCAATTAATCTATTTAATAACCCAATTTCCCCTATTAAATTTAAAGAAGGAGGTGCAGCTATATTAGAAGATCTTAATAAAAATCATCATAAAGTCATAGATGGCATAAAATTTATTAACCCCTTATTTATTAACAAACTACGACTTCCTGTCCGTTCATAAACAATATTAGCTAAACAAAATAAACCAGAAGAACATAAACCATGTCCTAATATTAAAGTATAAGTTCTACTAAATCCTCATACTCTTAAAGTTATAATACCACCTACAACTATTCCTATATGAACAACAGAAGAATAAGCAATTAAAGATTTTAAATCTGTCTGTCGTAAACAAATTAATCTTACTAATACTCCCCCTACTAATCTTACTCTAATTCAAATATAGTTTAATTTTATACCTAACTTAGAAATCAGTATATAAACACGTAACAATCCATATCCTCCTATCCTTAATAATACACCTGCTAAAATTATAGAACCTGAAACAGGAGCCTCAACATGAGCTTTAGGTAATCATAAATGAACTAAAAATATAGGCATTTTAATTAAAAAAGCTAAAATCAAACTAAAATAATAGTATACACTTAATAGATCATAACCCTTTAATAAATAAATACCTAGTCCTCCAAATAATTCATAGATACAAAATAATGAAATAAGCAAAGGAAGAGAAGCTAATAATGTATAAAATAATAAATAAACTCCTGCTTGTAATCGCTCTGGTTGATATCCCCATCCTAAAATTAATAGTAAAGTAGGAATTAAACTCCCCTCAAAAAATAAATAAAAACTAAATAATGTTAATCTTCTAAATGTACAATATAACATAATTAATAAAAAAACAATTATAAATAAAAATAACTCCTTAAAAAAATTATAATTATATACAGAACCTCTTGCTATAATTATTAATCCACAAATTCAAAAACTTAATAAAATTAAACCAAATCCCAAAATATCAATCCCAAAAAAATAACCCAAATTATAAATTCCTCTACCTAAAACAAATCTTCTTATATATAATAATATACTTAAGTATAATAAACCCTGAACCACTCATCAACCACCTCCAAAAAAAGATACCGGAATCAAAAAAATCAATATAAATAGATACTTTAACATTGTAATACTCCAATAGTAGAAAAAAAATCACTCCCTCTTATCCGTACTATTGAAACCAAGATTGCTAATCCCAAAGCCCCTTCACATACTGAAAATGTTAAAAATACCATTCTAAAATATATTTCATATTCAAATATATTTAATATAATAAATAATATTAAAAATAAACTTAATACAATAAATTCTAATCTCAATAAAGTTACTAATAAATGCTTTCGTTTTGAACAAAAAACTCAGATCCCTCTTCCTATAACTAAACATATTATATAAATATTAAAAACTATTATCATTAAGTTTTAATAGTTTTATAAAAATATAGGTCTTGTAAACCTAAGATAAGTTTCACTTTTAAAACTCAGAGAAAGAAATTTATCCATCATTAATCCCCAAAATTAATATTTTACTTAAACTATTCCCTGCATTCAATATTCCCTTATTACAACTACCCTTTTAGCTTTCATCTTCCCCTTTATAAATCACCCTCTTGCTATAACCTTAACTATTATTCTCCAAACTTTACTTATTTGTTTAATTATTAGAAACATAAGTCAAACATTTTGATTCTCTTATATTCTATTCCTAGTTTTCCTAGGTGGGATACTAGTATTATTTATTTACATTACAAGCCTCGCCGCAAACGAATTTTTTCCTTCACTTTTAAAAATTTTTCCATTATTAATTTTCATTATTATAATTATCTTTTCTATTAAACCCTTTATTGACTCATCCCTATTAAATATTTTTACATTTAATATAGAAACTCAAACATTATCATTCTCCTCATTAACATATAATGAACCTTTATATTCATTAACAAAACTTTATAATACACCAACTAATTTTCTTACACTCATACTAGTTACTTATCTTTTCATTACACTTATTGCAATTGTAAAAATTACAAATATTTTCCTAGGTCCTCTTCGACAAAAACATTAATGCATAAACCCTTACGTATCAATCACCCTATAATTAAAATTATTAATAATGCCCTTATTGATTTACCAACTCCTATCAATATTTCAGCTTGATGAAATTTTGGATCCCTTCTTGGCCTTTGTTTAATTATTCAAATCTTAACAGGCCTTTTTCTAGCAATACATTATACAGCACATATTGATCTTGCATTTTCTAGAATTATTCACATTTGTCGAGATGTAAATCATGGTTGACTACTTCGAACACTTCATGCCAACGGAGCATCTTTCTTCTTTATCTGTATTTATCTTCATGTAGGTCGTGGAATATATTATGGATCTTATAATTATCTTTATACTTGAATTACAGGAGTCATTATTCTATTCTTAGTAATAGCAACCGCTTTTATAGGTTATGTTCTCCCTTGAGGACAAATATCTTTTTGAGGAGCTACTGTTATCACAAATCTTCTTTCCGCTATTCCTTATCTAGGTACAGAACTAGTTCAATGAGTATGAGGAGGATTTGCTGTAGATAACGCTACACTAACACGATTCTTCACTTTCCATTTCATTTTACCTTTTATTGTATCTGCTACCATTATAATTCATTTATTATTCTTACATCAAACTGGTTCTAATAACCCTCTAGGATTAAATAGTAATATTGATAAAATCCCCTTTCATCCTTACTTCTCCTTTAAAGATATCTTAGGTTTTATAATTATAATCCTTTTATTAACTTATTTAACTTTAATAATACCTTATTTATTAGGTGATCCAGACAACTTTACCCCTGCCAATCCTTTAGTAACCCCCATCCACATCCAACCTGAATGATATTTCCTTTTTGCTTACGCTATTCTACGGTCTATTCCTAATAAATTAGGAGGAGTTATTGCACTCATTTTATCTATTGCTATCATTGCAATTCTCCCATTTTATAATAAAAATAAATTCCGAAGAATTCAATTTTATCCTTTTAATCAAATTTTATTTTGAATACTTGTTAATATTATTCTTTTATTAACATGAATCGGGGCTCGACCTGTTGAAGACCCTTTTATCTTAACAGGACAAATCTTAACAATTCTATATTTTCTATATTACTTATTAAATCCAATTTCTACCATCTTATGAAACAAATTAACAGAATAGTTAATAAGCTAAAAAGCAATATGTTTTGAAAACATGAGATAGAAATTCATCTTTCTATTAACTTTACTAAAAATGTTACATTAAATTACTAATGACAAAAAGAAAATCTTTAAACCTAAAAAAAAAAATAAAAAATTCAAAGATAAGGGTAAAAAACTTTTCCACGCTAAATATATTAATTTATCATAACGAAATCGAGGTAATGTTCCTCGAACCCAAATAAATAAAAAAGCTAAAAAAACTAACTTAATAAAAAATATGAAAGAAAACACATCTCCTCCTAAAAATATTACGCAAAATAATATTCTCATAAATATAATTCTTGTATATTCTGCTATAAAAATTAAAGCAAAACCCCCACCTCTATATTCTACATTAAATCCTGAAACTAATTCCGATTCACCTTCCGCAAAATCAAAAGGAGTACGATTAGTCTCCGCTAAACTAGAAGCAAATCAAGCTAAAACTAAAGGAAACCCAATAAATACAAATCAACTATTAACTTGTAAATAAATAAATTCCATTACACAATAACCTTCAATTAACAAAACAAAAGATAATAAAATTAAAGCTAATCTTACTTCATAAGAAATAGTTTGAGCCACTGCTCGTAATCCTCCTAATAAAGCATAATTAGAATTGGAAGATCAACCAGCAATTATAATAGTATAAACTCCTATTCTTGTACAACAAATAAAAAATAATAAACTCAAATTAAAAGAAAATAATAATGTTATATATGGATAAATTAACCAAACCAATAAAGCTATAAATAACCCTACAACTGGTGAAAAATAAAATAATACATAATTAGATAACATTGGATTAATACCTTCTTTTACAAACAATTTTAAAGCATCTCTTAATGGTTGAGGTAATCCTACAAATCCTACTTTGTTAGGACCCTTCCGGATTTGTATATATCCTAAAACCTTTCGCTCTAAAAGAGTTAAAAATGCTATCCCTACTAATACACAAATAATTAATACAAAACATCTAACAATAGTAATTATAACCTCATAAAAAATCAATATTATTTGTAATAATTAATTACATAATTGAATTCTAAATTCAAGACACTTATCTGCCAAAATAATTTATTTTCACTCTAATTATTATAAAATTATTTACTATATTTGGTCCTTTCGTACTAAAATATACAATTTTAATGAGGATAGAAACCGACCTGGCTTACACCGGTCTGAACTCAGATCATGTAAAGATTTAAAGGTCGAACAGACCTATTATTTAAACGACTACACCTAATAATATCTTTAATCCAACATCGAGGTCGCAATCTTCTTTATTGATATGAACTCTTAAAAGAAATTACGCTGTTATCCCTAAGGTAATTTTTTCTTATAATCACTAATAATGGATCAATAAATCATAAATTTATGTTTAATTAGAAAAAGAGTTTATTTTATCTTTTTGTCACCCCAACAAAATAAATATCAATATCACATTTCAAAACCACCAAACTTTATGACAAAAATCATTTATAAAACTCTATAGGGTCTTCTCGTCCTCCACCTTTATTTAAGCCTTTTAACTTAAAAGTAAAATTTTATATTTTATAATGAGACAGTTGTTACTTCGTCAAACCATTCATTCTAGCCTTCAATTAAAAGACAAATGATTATGCTACCTTTGCACGGTCATAATACCGCGGCCCTTTAATTTTCAGTGGGCAGGCCCTACCTTAAATTAAATCTAAAGAAGATGTTTTTGATAAACAGGCGAGCAACAATTTTGCCTAATTCCTTATTATAAATTTTATTATAAATTATTTAAAACAAATCTATATACTAATTCCACCATTATTACTTATATATATTTATTATTTAAATCACCCTAATAAACAAATTAAAATTTCTATAAAATCTAATAATATAAAAAAAAAATAATTTATAACAATATCCTAATGATAGCTAATTTAAAGCTTACATTTTACTTCTATTTACAAAAATTATAATTAATATAGAAAAGCTTATCCCTTTCCACATTAAATATTATCTATATCTTATTAAAAAAATAAAATTTAACTATAATATTCTAAATTCAATTTACCTCTTAAGGAACTAGATAACTTAAAAATCGATTAACATTTCATTACAAAAAATAATATATATAATAATATTACCACACTAATTATCATATTATTTTTGCTCTTTTTAATTCGAGATGTTTAAAATTCTTAATTCTTAATTAATAAACCCTGATACACAAGGTACAAATTAAACTTCTTCTTTTATTTTAATAATTCTTCCTATTATTTCATATTTCCTCCACAGTACTAATAAACTATAAGTTAACAAATTTTTTTTATAAATATACTTAAACCTTTATTATAAAACTACTTTTAATAAATTTCAATAATTCAAAATTATTAACTAATATTTTTTCTCAAAATAACCTGAATTGCACAGAATCCCTTCAATGTAAATGAAACACTTACTTTAAGCTTTATTTTGACTTCCTAGATACACCTTCCAGTACATCTACTATGTTACGACTTATCTCATCTTATAACGAGAGTGACGGGCGATGTGTACATGTTTCAGCGCTTAAATCATATTATCATAATTTAATAATATTACTATCAAATCCACCTTCATTTATAAATTTCATTATAAAATCCATTATAAATAATTTTATTGTAATCCATCTCTTCCTAATTATAAACTGCACCTTGACCTGACATATTATTTTATTAATAACTAGAACATTAACTCTCTAAAAAGATATTCTTATGACGGCGGTATACAAACTGTTTTTACAAAATTAGGTAATATTTAATGTGTATTATCAATTACAGGACAGATTCCTCTGAAAAGACTAAAACACCGCCAAATTCTTTGAGTTTCAAGACCTTAACTAATACTACCCAAGTCTTATATTTACAGTTAAAATAATAGGGTATCTAATCCTAGTTTATTTATTAACTTTCAAAGCTTCATATCACAATTATAAATCAAAATAATTTTAAATTCTACCTATAAAATTATTCAATTCTTTTAATTTAATATATTAACTTTCAACTAATAAATCTTATTCCTATTCTCCGTATAACCGCGGTAGCTGGCACGACTTTAACCAATCATATATTAAATTACTAATTCCAAATCACCTTGATATATAAAACTAAATACTGCGATTAACTAAAAAAATGATCCTTTAGATACACTCAACTCCTCACACAAATTTACATATAAATTATTTTAACAATAAGATTTCAAGTAAGAATAAAACTTTTTTCTAATTATAAACTTTATGGATCATAAAAATATCAATTCATTTATTTATATATATATTACATTATATATATCTCTATTCATAAAACAATTTAAGTAAACCAAACCGACAGGTCGGACCATAAACCCTCGTGCAGTTTAAAAATTCAGCTTAACCCCCATTAAGACTAAATTTAAACCAAACCGACAGGTCGGACCATAAACCCTCGTGCAGTTTAAAAATTCAGCTTAACCCCCATTAAGACTAAATTTAAACCAAACCGACAGGTCAGACATAAACCCTCGTGCAGTTTAAAAATTCAGCTTAACCCCCATTAAGACTAAATTTAAACCAAACCGACAGGTCAGACATAAACCCTCGTGCAGTTTAAAAATTCAGCTTAACCCCCATTAAGACTAAATTTAAACTTTATTCTACTATTTACATAAATGGATCTTAAATAACAAACCCTACAAATTCCCTTCACATAAATAATATTTTCTTAATTTTTATTTTAAAAATTTTATTAAAAACATTTTATTATAAATATTGTACTGGTGGATCATAATAATTTAATCCTATAAAAAATTCTTTAACCCTTTAAATGCTTATATTTATATTATCTTTATATAATTAACAATAACTAAATAGATAAAGTATATTTAATTTTATTATTAAATTCCTATATTAACTTATATTAAATAAGCATTTAATAATATATATATGTATATTTAATACAAATAACGTATATGTTACCCTACAATTTTCATAAATATATATAAGATCCTCTTTCTCTCTCTTCATCTATAAGCATACTAGGTTATAAGGGCCTGATAATATATAAGATCTTATATATATATAACTCTCGGGATTAATAGAATATTATAATTCGTATATTTATTTATATATATATATACATTTATAAATCCAGCCAACCCAAAATAACTTTTCTTATAGTTTTACCTTGTAAACATTAAAGGAAAACCATAATACTTTTCATAATTTATGCACCATAAAATAAAAATGTAATATAAATA